AGTATGTATCATGATCTATACTATAATCCTGAATCCTGAATATGGATGTCGACCCATATCAATTTATTTGTATAATATATACTCATACAAATTTCTCATGTGCCAGGAACCAGATTTGAACTGGTGACACGAGGATTTTCAGTCCTCTGCTCTACCAGCTGAGCTATCCCGACCATTCACGACGCATCATCCTCATTTTATTTTAATATAGGACTTGGGTCTATGTCAATTAAAAAAACGAAAAGATATTACAAAGTAATATCCAGGCCCTTGTAGAATTTCTTGGATCTTCAAAAATAAAACTTTGTAAGTTTCAATACAGGACAAATAATGATATGAATTGTTAATTATCCAAAATTAACACATTATTCAAAGATGCTGAATTACATTTGTACACGGATCATTATCATATATATCACACACAAGGCTTGTGATAAGAAAATCTTTTTCTGCTCGGATAGGTTTGTGAAAGAGTAGAGTGAGAATGACTGAGAAACATAACCAATTTCGAGTCGATAATAAAATGAGAAGATAAATAATTAGGGAAGCAACGAGGCAACCAGGTCTTTTTGGGGATAGAGGGACTTGAACCCTCACGATTTCTAAAGTCGACGGATTTTCCTCTTACTCTAAATTTCATTGTTGTCGATATTGACACGTAGAATGGGACTCTATCTTTATTCTTATCCGATTAATCAATTCTTAAAAAGATCTATCAGACTATGATGTAGTGAATGATTTGATCAACGACTATGTTTCATCTAAATAGATATATAAAAATTATAGAACCGGTTGGAGTCGTCGTTAATCATTTTTAATCATTTGGCGATAGTATTTCAGTAAGTATACATATGTATATATGTTTCATCGGTTTCATCCTTTCGGAAGTTTCGATGGAAGGATTCCTTTACGAACACAATGCCGCCAACTCCATTTGTTAGAACAGCTTCCATTGAGTCTCTGCACCTATCCTTTATTTATTCTCGCTTTCTGAAACCCTTGTTTGTTTTCATAAAACGGGATTTGGCTCAGGATTGCCCATTTTTAATTCCAGGGTTTCTCTGAATTTGAAAGTTATCACTTGGTAGGTTTCCATACCAAGGCTCAATCCAATTAAGTCCGTAGCGTCTACCAATTTCGCCATATCCCCCCCCTTTTTTGTGATGTGATTATGATCACATCATGATGCCGTTTACCCCTTTTCGTTCATTTCGATTTTGATTATGCTGGAACCGTGGAATTCATTAGATATCGATTCCTGTATTGAAAAGTGTTTGCTCCTATTTGATTTCGTATCTATCTTCTTTCATCTCTAGTGTAAACCATACTTGGTCCAATCAGAAATTAAATATAGATATATACCACATATATATATATCTATTATAATAGATATATTATACTTATACATGTCCCTATTTCTATCATTTTTAGTGTGCTATTTTGAATACTTGAACGGTCGATTCTTTTTTTTTTCGTCTTAGGTTTCTACTTTCCGAATGAAACCGCAGGAATGTTTCATTATGATCTGGATTGCACTTTTATCTTTTTATCCTTTTCTTAGGGAAGACCCTAATAAATAATAAAAAAAAACGACAAAGGGCAATTTAGTAATTTAAAATTTCATTAATAGACATAACTAATCGAATGGATATAATTAATCAATTAATTATTTTGTTAATTTAGAATTAGTTATCAATTAGTTATGAATATTAATGAAATAGGAAATTCTTTTTTATTATATAAATTCTATATTTTCGATTTCAAATATATAAAAGAATTTATTTTATTTTAATTCTATTAATTTAATATATTATACGATTCTAATATAAATATAGAATAAGATTCTAACTTAATTACTATAACTTAATTATTAGTATGAGATTATAATTACTAGATTATACTAGATTATATTATTAACTTTAGTTACCTAATTCTATTTCAAATTAGAAATATAACAAAATATATAGAAATAAAAAACTATGTACGAAAATTTTTTATTTATAATTTATAAGAAAGTTTATTTTTATTTATTTTATTTATATAGTAAAATATAAAATAAAAATATATATATAATAAAATAAAAAACAATATAAAAAAAACAAGTAAATTAAATATGGATATACTAAAAAAATCTTAGTATCTAATTAAACAAATTAAGATGTTTATTATTGATAAACATATATTTGAGAAATAGATCTAAATTAATAGATAAAAATGAAATGTTTTTGGAAATTAGATTTTCCATTCTTATTCGTTTCTATAGTTGAATTTTTTTACATTTATATCATATTTCTTATGAAATAGCTAAGAATAAAAATTTCTTATGAAATAGCTAAGAATAAAAAGTTAAGATCTTAGTAGCAGTAGTTTACTAAATTAGTATACGTGTACAATTTATACTATGCGAGCCCGCTTAGCTCAGAGGTTAGAGCATCGCATTTGTAATGCGATGGTCATCGGTTCGATTCCGATAGCCGGCTTTTCTCCATTTGTGTTTTTTTTTTTTAGATAATTGATAATATGAAATCAAAGTGAAAAGCTTCTTTGCCCTTTCCTAAAGATCATCGAGCCCTTTCTATTATTTCATAGAAACTTCCAATTATGAATAAAAATTGGATTGGAGGGGTTTGGTCTCTGTAGAACAAATCAATCAAGAAAAGAGCCCTTCGTTTTTTTCTATTATTTCCATTTTTTTTTCTTTTTTATTTATATAATATATAATACAATTAATTTATATAATACAATTATATATATAATATTTATATACAATAAGGTCCGGATATTGATACAATTCCTCTAATTATTATTTGTAATACTTCAGTAAATTTCGCTTCATTTATCATATTTTAGTTTAGTTTTAATTTTGGTTTTTGAAATTTCATAAAAAAAGGAGTCTTTATGTCGCGTTACAGAGGACCTCGTTTCAAAAAAATACGACGTCTGGGGGCTTTACCGGGGCTAACTAGTAAAAAGCCTAGAGCCGGAAACGATCTTCGAACCCAATCGCGCCCCGGCAAAAAATCGCAATATCGTATTCGTTTAGAAGAAAAACAAAAATTGCGCTTTCATTATGGTCTTACGGAACAACAATTACTTAAATACGTTCGTATCGCCGGAAAAGCCAAAGGGTCAACAGGTCAGGTTTTACTACAATTACTTGAAATGCGTTTGGATAACATCCTTTTTCGATTGGGTATGGCTTCGACTATTCCTCAAGCCCGCCAATTAGTTAACCATAGGCATATTTTAGTTAATGGTCGGATAGTAGATATACCAAGTTATCGATGCAAACCCAGAGATGTTATTACGGTGAGAGATGAGCAAAAATCTAAGGTTCTGATTCAAAATCATATTGATTCATCCCCCCTGGAGGAATTACCAAAACATTTGACTCTTCACCCATTACAATATAAAGGATTAGTCAATCAAATAATAGATAGTAAATGGGTCGGTTTGAAAATAAATGAATTACTAGTTGTAGAATATTACTCTCGTCAGACTTAACCCTAACTAAAATAACATAGGGTTCGGCCAGTTTTGCCCCCTTTTTCGCTTAAGTAAAGGGACTGAGTTAAGTTAAGAGGTTTGGTCTGGGGATTTTTCTCTCATTAATGGATCTCTAGATCAGTAGGGTATTTTAATTCCTTGTCCATTTTGTCCAGTATTTTCGTACCACAGAAATTAGGATTAGGAATAACGAATCCATATCAAAGAAAAGACATGGGCTAGCTGTTGGAGTATCCATTCTTATTTGATGCATTGTGGTAAGTAACATTGATGAATTAGGTGAAGGATACGGAAAGAGAGGGATTCGAACCCTCGGTAAACAAAAGTCTACATAGCAGTTCCAATGCTACGCCTTCAACCACTCGGCCATCTCTCCTACATAATGATTATGGCCCAAAAACCGAGTAAATAGTGAGTCATTTATATTCATTTTTTATAGGTATGTACATTCTATTTTCACTATAAAAATGTAACTCTAAAAGTATAAAACTTTTCATCAAAGATAAATCCTTCCTCCGAGGCTCGGGATAAAGATAATTTTTTTTATGAAAAAAATTGTAAAATTTAAATAAAGATATATATCTATTCATGTTTGCGAAGATATCAGCCCTTTATCTTTATAATATATTATACCGGATTAAATCACTCAATTGGAACGAATCCGCCGATCGATCTATTTTTTTAGACTATGTTTAATGGCTACCTTTATACCACGATTATATTTAGTTTAAACTATTATTCCATTTTCATAAAAATTCTAAAATCCCTTTCCTGTTTTCGATTTTTCAACAAGAATTCCTTACTTAACCTCTTAACCCATAGATTTATTCGAAATTCATGAACCGCCCTTCGGGTTTTTATATTTGATTGTATGCGTATACCCACTATACACACAACACAAAACGGACGGTATTCCATTTTAATCATCGAATTATTATTCGACTCTTTTTCCTCTTTGGAATCAAAACTTCTCAAATTATCCGAATCTCTAGGATAAATTCTTTGATTCTTAAACTTCAATGAAATCGGAATAGTTCCCTTCATTTTTCTATTACTACATTTGGATGAAATCTAATCGGATTCTAATATTTTTATTAAAAATTTTTTATTGATTCCTGTCAAAAATAAACAATTTGAGTAACAAGGGCGTCTTTTTGTTTTAATGAATCCATTTTTACGTTATTTCGTACTGTACAATTCCTTTGTTTGTGGGATCATTTTCTCACGAAAGGAAATTCAAAAAAAAAAATTATAGAATGGATTAATACACCTATGTCTAGATCTGGGATAAATGGAAATTTTATTGATAAAACCTTTTCAATTGTAGCCAATATCTTATTACGAATAATTCCGACAACTTCAGGAGAAAAAGAGGCATTCACCTATTACAGAGATGGTGCGATTTGATTATTTTTATTTTTTTTTACCGCTCTCAGTCTTAAGAGAACATTATTATTAATTTAATTATTCGGAATAGGAAGAAAAAATTATTG